CCAAAATGGGTACTATCGGGTCGGGTGAATTCAATAATAGACGCCTGGTGGCATTCCAGCTTTCCTTCTCCTTTCAGGACCTATCCGAAAGAGAATCCAGTACTTCTCGGTCGGGAATATCTGAATAGGGCGAACCGCCTCGTGGATATCTTTGCTTCGAAACAAAAACAATTAGAATTAGGCTCGGTCAACTGGAATGTCTATTATCCATATAGGGGATCTTCCAATCGGGAAGATCCATCGACCTGAGACGAAGAGAAAGGTCTATCTATTTTATTTAGTTATTCAGTTAAACCAATGATTCGTTATTGGAGCAGATAGCAAAAACCATTTCATCCGACATGCGTATTTTTGATTTTCCAATGGATTTACATCTTTCATTAATGGAAATTTTTTGATGTAGTGAGTAATAGCTCTGGTTGTTCGCTGTTCAAGAATTCTTGTTTAGGCAGTTCATACCATCCATACATAGTGTTTTGATCTAAGATTTCAATTCTTCCATGTTTCAGCAGTAGCATATTCTTCCATGGAGCTAAGGTCCATGGAAGAAAGAGGTGTTTCCGCGACTCTACCGCCCAGTCAATTCCGTTCCACTTAATCCCTATTTCATGACCACATATCTTTCCGGCTAAGTAATGGGAAACCCTTCTCCTGTTACATGAATCCAATTTTCATTTCATCCGGGAAAAGCCATCTTTTTCTCAACAATGTCTTTGCCATTTGATCCAATAGCCTTCCGTTAGATAGGAACAGATTTGATAAATACTGATAACTCTCAGATGGAGTATTAGAACGGGAAAATCCAAATGAACTATTGGCTCTAAGCCATCTCTGGCGATGAATCAAGAATTCGAAGTGCTTTTCTTTCCTATTCTTGATAAACCAGCTTTGAGATAGAGATGTAATAGGATCTTGGGAAATAAAAACAATAAGCCCCTTTAACATCTCTTCATCTTCATCTGCAAAGAATTCTCGATGTAAAAACACAGAGACAGAGGGCTCATCTTGGAATAGGAAAAAGAGTGGATCCGGGGGGTCCCAAATGAATCGGCTTATTCGAAAAAAGCCTTGTTCTTTGGAAGATCTAGCTCGTGCCTGGTACTGCATGGTTCCACTCTGCAAGAACTCCGAATCCTTCTCTTGAAGCTCATCCTTCTCTTGAAGCTCATCCTTCTCTTGAAGCTCATCCTCCTCATCATCAATGAGCCCCCGCCCGGCCCAATAGGGAAATCCCAAATCATCGGGCCTTTCGATACAATCAAATAGAAAGCCCCAAGGGCGCCATATTCTAGGAGCCCAATCTATGTGATCGAAGAAATCCTCCTCTATTTCCCCTTCTTCAACCTCCGATTCGTATTTTTGATAGAGAAATCTCTGATCAACGATAGAACGAGATCCATTTTGTATCATATATAAGGGATTCCTTGGTTCGGGCCGAAGAAGGAATGTCACTCGATCATTATCAAACTGACTGTAATCTCTTTCTGTCCGCGAGTATACCATCAGAGCGCCTTCTATTTCTACTAGGCCATGAACTAGATCAGAATCATTCTCAACGAACCGATAAGAAGCGATCCTATTTTTTTCATCGGGTCCGGGTAGAGACCAAAGGTCTTGAGCGACCGATCCGGCAGAACAACTCAAAAGATAAAGAAGTATCGTTAATTTCTTCATGCTCGTTCCAAGTTCGAAGTACCATTTGTACAAATAAGGATCCCCTTCGTCACACAATTGCTTCTTTATATAGATAGATATAGGATCTATGAGGCAATTACCTAGAAGTACTTTTTGTGCAACAGCCCTTCCTATCTGATAGAAAAGGATCCCGTGATCCTGAACCGGTATTACATGGGCTCGCAAATCCCAAGTTTGTCTATGAAGAGCTAATCTAATTGTATTAGTGTCTAGAATTGATTTCTTCTGTGTAATACTAATTGATAGGGCCTCATTGGCAAGTGCTGCAAGATCTCGTGCATTGGGACCCATGGCTGTGGACCCGAATCGATTAGTATGGAACATTTTCTTTTCCAAGTGAAATCCCTTAGTATATGAAAGAGTGAAAAAGCGCTTTCGTTGTTGTGGAATAAGAAGCCTTCGTATCTTAATACATGTATTGAATCTATCCGGGGCTATTAGAGCGGGATCTACTTTTTGGGGAATATGAGTCGAAGCAATAACAAGAATATTTCTAGTAGAACATCTTTCACAATCCCTGGAGAGATAGTTCGCTAATAGACCGAGGGATAAGTCCTTCGACTCATTCATATCCAGATCATGAATGTCTGGAATCCATATTATGCAAGGAGACATTGCTTTTGCTAATTCGAATTGAAGGGTGATATAAAATCGGTCTATTTCCGGCAGCATATCCAAAGTTACCTCATCCTTCGCCTCGTTACTTAGAACCTTTAGCCACGACAGCTTCCAATCAAGGTCACCGTCACTAGCATCAATATCGCCACTAGCATCAATATAGTCACTAGCATCAATATAGTCATTA